AAAGCCCTGGTGTAAACACTCCTTTAAAGCTGCAATTTAATGTTGTAATCAACTACAGGGCCTTATAAAATAAGGACGAGTGATCTGAATGAGGATAAAATAGCCAATACTCCTATTCATAGAGGGGGGGATTTTAATTGTGGAAGTTGAGTGAAGGTTAAAATAAAATTAAATGTTATGTTAAAATAGTAAAATAAATTAATCAAGCTTCCTGCAATTAGAGTTAGTATTAAAGTTAACATAAATTGGGATGAAAGCTCGTTGATAATTATTCATTTTGGAATAAATCCTAAAAAGGGAGGAAGACCTCCCAATCTGAAAATAACAATTATTATTATATAAAATGATATTGGGCTTATGTTGACAATAGAGTTGGGGACTTTCCTTATTATTATGTTATTAGAATTAAGCATAGATATTAATGCAATAGAGATAGCAATGTAGATAGAAAAATAAATTACAAAAAGGTTGAGGGGCATTCAATAGTAGATAGTATTCATCCTATATGACCAATAGATGAATAGGCTAAAAGGGCTCGAAGTTGTGTTTCGAAGTTGTGTTTGATTTAGGCCCCCGATACCCCCAATAAGGGCGCTTAATATAGCAATAAAAGCAATTATGAAATAAAGATTACGTGGTATAATATAAATTATTATGATGAATGGTCTTACTTTTTGTCATGTAGCAAGGATTATACAATGTGACCATGAGATTCTAGTTATTACATGGGGGAGTCATTGGTGGCAGGGGGCCATCCCAAGTTTGATGATTATTCTAATAAAGAAGACAATAGGAATTAAGTTATGAAAGTTGTATAGAGTTACAGGATTAATAGATATAATCCCAGCAGTAAGTATTAAACCTCTTCCAATGGCTTGAATAATAAAATATTTGACACTTGCTTCAGTTTCCTGGAGGGTGTGGGACGAGGCAATTAAGGGAATGAATGAGAGTAGATTAAGCTCTATTCCTATTCAAAGATACAGTCAGTTTGTACTTGACAGAGAAATTAAAGTGCCTGAAATAAGTGTTAAAGCAAATAAAAAAGTTGATGGTGTCATAAAGTCATGAAAGGAGTTGAACCTCTCAGATATAAAGTTAGAAGCTTTCATCTGCGCCGACATAACTTATTTTCATTCAAGAGATCCTTCTTTTCATTCGTGGTATAAGCCTAAAATAAGAACTAATGCAAAGATGATAATGGTGAGTTTTGTTTCGGTAAGTAGGGTAGTTATAGACGGGATTGGTATTAAAAGTGCAATTTCAATATCAAAAACAAGGAATAAAACCGCTAAAATAAAGAATCGCAGAGAAAAGGGAATGCGCGCTGAATTGTGAGGATCGAACCCGCATTCAAATGGTGTTGCTTTTTCGAAGTTAGGCATAGCGCTTTTATTTAAAAGGAAAGTTGCAGCAATAATGACGACAGGAAATAGAGCGGCAATTAGTATGGCTGATAAGATAATATTCATTTTCCTAGGGGTCAAGCCCTGTTTATGAAGTAAAAATTCATTGCTGTTGCAAGCTTCTAAGAAATAAAAAGATGTTGGAGGAAGCCCTCATATTTAACGTCATCAAAGTTATCCGTTCGTCCGGCGCAACATCATAAAGTAAATGCTGTAGCAATTATAATAATAACTAAAGTTATATTTAAAAACTGTTTTCATGTAAGACTTATCAATTTGTCATAGCGTATTCGGGGGTATGCCCCTCGAGCTCAGATAAATAGAATACTAATGGCAGATGTATTAATAATTAGAACAAAATCGCTTAAGAAATTTATTGGGGATACTATTGCAAATAGAACACATCTAATTATTCCTATAGCAATAATATTTATGTATTCAGCCATAAAAATTAGCGCGAAAGTTCCCGATCTATATTCGGTATTAAACCCTGAAACTAGTTCAGATTCTCCCTCAGCTAAATCAAATGGTGTGCGGTTAGTTTCTGCTAAAGACGTAATGATTCATGTAATAAATAATGGCCATATTATAAAAAGAAATATAATTGAATTACTTCTAGCGAAGACGTTTATTCTTAATGACGAGATTATAACCATGGGTGTTAAGATCACTAACGCTATTCTTACTTCATAGGAAATAGTTTGGGCGATTCTGCGTAGAGCTCCTAATAAAGCATATTTTCTATTTGAGGCTCAGCCGGAAAAAAGAGTTGTGTATACATTAATTCTTGATAGTGATAAGAATAATATAATACCTCATTTTAAAAGAAAAGGGGACCTTAAAAATGGATAAAGAATTCATATGGTAAGGGCAAGAAATAAAGCTAACATGGGGGCAGCAAGAAATGGAAGAATATTAGCGGATCTAGGTATGTTTAATTCTTTAGTGAATAATTTTAAGGCGTCGGCTATAGGCTGGGGGATCCCTATAATGATAACTTTGTTGGGCCCTTTACGTAATTGGATATAACCTAAAATTTTTCGTTCTAGAAGTGTAAAAAATGCTATTGCAAGAAGAGCACATAGAAAAATGGTGATTATTGTAATAATAGCTTTAATGAACATTGTTTTAGGGTGATAAACCTTGTTTAGAGCTTAAATCTAATGCACTACTCTGCCACTAAAACGGCTGTAGTATAAAAAATACATGATCTGATTGCAATTCAAATGCCTTGATGTTAGGCTATACAGCCTTGAGGTATATAAATTGAGTTAAAGTAACATGGTGGATTTAATCACCTATTAATGACTTTCAAAATCATTTTAATATGTTACTAGGGTATAAATGAGTAGGAATGATTCCTGTTAGTTGATCCTAAGTCAAGTGCATAGCTCTGCCAACTCATTATTATATAAAAATTTATAAAGATAATATCTATAAGATTAGGTCCTTTCGTACTATAATTTAATTTTCCTAATAAGGATAGAATCTAACCTGGCTTACGCCGGTCTGAACTCAGCTCATGTAGTGATTTAATGGTTGAACAAACCAACTCAATTAAGCGGCTGCGCCTAATGGTAACACTAAGCCAACATCGAGGTGCCAATCCCCACTGTCAATGTGGTCTCTCTAGTGGGATTAGCCTGTTATCCCTAAGGTAGCTTGAAATTCTAATTCAGTTATGGGTGTGAGTTATATTTTTAAAAAAAGAGGTATAATTGTCTTTTGGTTGTCCCAACCAAATCAGTAGGGGAGTTTAATAACTTTTACTGATAAAGCTCTATAGGGTCTTCTTGTCCTTTATGGAAATTTAGGCTTCTTCACCTAAAAATCAGTTTTAAGATAACCCAAATGAGACAGTATTATTCTTGTGTGTCCTTTCATACTAGCCTTCAATTAAAAGGCAAATGATTATGCTACCTTTGCACGGTCAGGATACCGCGGCCGTTGAAAATTAATTCACTGGGCAGGATGGACCTATTATATGTTCAATAGGCGGTGTTTTTGTTAAACAGGCTGAATAAGTAGTTGCCGAGTTCCTTATTTGGGTTTAAAATAAGTGAGTATTATTTGGTTAAAATTGTTAATTTACACAAATGGAGAGAGTAATTACTAGTTATAACATTATAGAAAGTTTTTTAAATGAAAACATTACCTTTATAAGATGCAAAGATTTATTATTATACGGTGTGAAAATTAAACCCTGTAACGGGTTAAAGTGGCTGGTTTTAGGCCTATATATAAAATATTTAAACACAGGATAGAGATTTTATTAAAGCTTTGCCTTTAATAATTTAATAGCGTTAGGGCTTTTTTGACTAAGGTCAAAAATTAAGGTAACCAGCTATCATTCTTCGCGGGGGTATGTAGCCTCTGGAACAACATCTTAATTCAATATTGCAACATTGTATTACGGGTATCTTATCAGTGTTGATTCAGCTCGAGAGAATTTCGGGAGTAAGCAGAAGGAATAAGACTTGTTAAACCATGATGCAAAAGGTACGGGGCAACTGCTTGAGTGAAAAGTAAGTGATTTTACAATTTGTATTTTTTATATTTCTACTATATATAAGTATAATTTGTGATGTATTAATTAGGTGTAATTTCAAGATAAGAAATTATTCTATATTTTCATTGTAAGTGAAATGCATGTTCATGCTCTATCTTGAAGGCACAACTTCAGTTACGCCTACTATGTTACGACTTATCTCTCCTTTCGGTGAGAGTGACGGGCGATGTGTGCACACTATAGATTGCTATTTCAGTAAAACATACTATTTTTTAATTACTACTAAGTCCATATTATACCAGCTTGTTATAGGTGATAACTTGTTTTCTTATTATTGTAATCCATCAAGAGCTTGCTTATAGGGCTGCACATTGACCTGACGTAAAAGCGTGGGGCTTAGTGGCTAGCGATTTTAAATAATGCTAGCTTGCGACGGCAGTATACAAGCTGAAAATCAAAAGCAAGAGGGGTTTAACGTGGATTGGCGAATTAATTGACAGATTCCCCTAGTAGCATAAAGTGCCGCCAATTTCTTTGGGTTTTAAACATGAGTTCGTAAAAAACGGGGCAGGGGGTTTAAGGAATAAAATAAAAGGGTATCTAATCCTTGTTTTAGCTTATTCTTTCGTAAGTTGGGTTGATATATGAAAAATAAAATATGATAAATGTATTGTACCACTGAAACATAAGTTTTTTATCATAACGCTCCCGGGGGGATTTTGATTTGTGCTTATCGTATAACCGCGACGGCTGGCACGAGTTTAGTCAGCACTAAAAGACAGTATCTGAGTCATTGATTTAATATAGGGCAAAATTCTTTACTGCAGGCGTGTGATTGGTGTTTTAGTTGAACTTATCCATATGGTGGAATACTTTAAGATGATAATGTTAATCGCACGGGTTACTAGAGAGTTGCATGTATTATATTCTGTCTTAACCAAAAAAGGTAGCAAGAATCAAACTATTATCATAAAACAATTAAAGAGGGTCTTAATATAATGATAACGATAGGGATAATGTGACCGAGAATGATTGTTAGATTACGGGGGGTGAGGAAAAGAGCAGGGTTATTTAAAGTGTTTAAAGGACCATGGTTTATCCTTACGTACAGAGTTAAAGAATAAGCAGCAGCAGTAAACCTCATAACTCCTAAGGGAATAAATATTAATTTAGATGCTACAGCAGCACATGTAATAAGTATAATTTCTGCTATTAAATTACATGAAGGGGGGGCTGCTATATTAGCAGCACATATAATGAATCATAATATAGACATTGTGGGGATGGCAATGTTAAGCCCTTTGTTTATAATTAAACTGCGAGAGTTTGATATAGAGTAGCATATATCTGCTGACGCAAAGAGTGCAGAGCTTAAGAGACCGTGGGAGATTATTATAGCAACAGCGCCTCATAGCCCTCATTGGATGTTTGTTAAAACACCAGCTATTACTAGACTTATATGCCCAACAGAAGAGTATGCAATTAGAGATTTTATGTCTTGTTGACGAGCGCAAATTAATCTTGTAATTATACCTCCTCAGAGCGAAAGACTGATAAGATAAAATTTTAGGGTAAGATTGATGGGGGGGATTATGTAAATAACTCGTAATATTCCGTACCCTCCTAACTTTAATAAAACTGCAGCAAGGATTATAGACCCTGCTACAGGGGCCTCTACATGCGCTTTAGGTAGCCATAGATGGAAAACAAATAATGGGAGTTTGACTATAAATGCAAAGTTTATTACTAACCAGACAAGGGAAGTATAGCTAGTAAAAGTGTGGAGAACGAAAAAAAGATGATAAGAGTGATGATAAGAAACTTGAATCGCAATACCGGCAAGAAGGGGTAAACTGGCAGTAATAGTATATAATATTAGGTATATACCTGCCTGAAGACGTTCAGGCTGGTAGCCTCATTTTATGATAATTAAGAGAGTAGGTACTAAAGAGGCTTCAAATAAGATATAAAAAGAGAATAAGTGAGAAACGGAAAACCCTAAAACTAAAATTAATGTTAAAGCGGTGACGTTGAGAAGGAAAAAAGAAGAAAGATTTTTTTTTAATTTAATGTTTTGCCTGGCAGCAATGACTAATGGTATAATTCATAGGGTTAGTGTAATAAGCGTAGCGGACATGAAGTCTAGCCCTATTATGTGATTTAGGTTAATCGGTATAAAGTTGGTATATAGATATATAATTGATGTAGTAGTTAGAGTTCTTAGGAATAAAATCGTGTAGTTTCATTTGGGTTTGACAATTAGTAAGAGCAGGAGAGGTAGGGTGATTGTTAGCATTTGTTGAGGGATAGCATATTTAGGTGATCATTACCATAGGATCGTCTTATTGCTGTTATACAAGCTAGCCCGAGGCTGGCTTCACAGGCGCCAAAAGTGAGTATGGCAATAACAAATATTAATCATGTTGTATTAATTAAGATAATAATTATCAATACTAATCTTAGAATTATAGCTTCTAGCGCGAGGAGGGCTATTAGTAGATGCTGGCGTTGAAGAATAACGCATGTTAATGTGACTAAAACTAAAACTGGAGTGACTATAATCATTCATGATGTCATTGTATATAGAATGTTATTCTGTTTCTGGTTTACAAGACCAGCGCTTCATAGTATTAGCTTTATATACGTTAATGTTATTAGTTCAGATTACGGTAGCCCGATTGCTAACTCCCAAAGCTAGTGTTTTAGATAAACTATAATCTGTGTTTAACATTAGAAAATGTATTTCTTACGTGAAAAGCAAGTGTATTAATATACTATAAACACGATAGTGGTTGCTTGAGGATATGTAATCATTTTTACAGCTTCAATGTAATGCTTTAGGCTTAAGCTACTCAGGCACGATGCAATAATAACTCACATAATGATCATACTAATACATGCAATATGGGCTATAATTGAGTTGTCTTGGGAATTTATTAGGGTTGCGGAAGATTGAGAAAGTTGATTGAATAGAAGGGAGGGCAATAAAGATCATCCTTGATCAGTTTCTTTTAGTTGGAGAAGTGGGAGTTTTATAGAAAGTTGGGGGGCGATGTGAGTAGATATGGGAGAAAGGAATCATATAAAACAGTGGGAGCTAGTCACGATAGGTGGGGCAGGGGACAGAGATTGGGTGCTTTTAACCCCAATAGCAAGACCTGAGAGAACTATAGTTGGTGCGAGAAGTTTTATGAAAGATGAGAAATTAGGTTCTGATAAAGGGGCACAGAATATTCAGTTTGTTACTGCTCCTCCTATAATCGCTATTAAGGTTAATATAATCACCCTTAATATTTGTGTTTTGTTTTCTGAAGAATATTGAGTCGAAGGACTATAAGTGGGGGCCAATAGAACATAGAGAGAGAATCGTGTGGAGTAAGCGGTTGTTAAAATAGTTGCCGTCACGAATATTAATATAATTACGATGTTTTTTTCTTTAGGAAGTATTGTTGTTGTTTCAATAATAGGATCTTTAGAGTAAAACCCTGCCATGAAAGGGGCGCCGCATAATGCTAAGTTTGCAATAGTAATGGCGGTTGTAATTGTGGGAAGTTGGGGTGCTACGTTTCCTATTAAGCGTAGGTCTTGTCTATGGTGATGAATGTCAATCATGTTTCCTGCACAAATGAACAGTAATGCTTTAAATAAAGCATGTGTAATTAGGTGAAAAAACGCAATGTCTGGTAAATTAAGACTAAGAGTAAATATTATTACGGCAACTTGGCTGAGTGTTGATAGGGCAATAATCTTTTTTATATCACACTCTGCTATGGCGCTTGCTCTTGCTATTAATATGGTGAGAGTTGCAATAATAAGAAGAGTTGGTTGGAATAAATTTCAGGTTTTTATTAGGGGGAAAAATCGGTATAGTAAAAATACTCCAGCTGTTACTAGGGTTGAGGAGTGCACTAGTGCTCTTACAGGAGTGGGGGCAGCTATGGCTGCTGGCAGTCAGCTTGAAAAAGGTATTTGTGCCCTTTTTGTTATAGCTGCTACTAAAATAAATATACTGGATCATGATACTAAATCGGAATTTCATGTGTTAATTACTAATCAATGTCCTTCATTGAATATAAGTGCAATGGCGATTAGTAATATGACGTCTCCAATCCGGTTAGTGAGAGCTGTAATTATTCCTGCTCCTAAGCTTTTGGCGTTATTATAATAAATAACTAGAACAAAAGAAGTGATGCCTAGGCCATCTCACCCAAGAAGTAGAATTATAGTGTGCGGGAATAAAATAAGAAATATTATAGATAAAATAAATAAAATAACAAGAATAATAAATCGGTCTGTAGTTTTGTCGTGGGCTATATAGGTTTTAGCAAATTGTATAACTCTTGATGCAATTAATAAAACTGTGGTTATAAAAATGGTTCCAGCGGGGTCAAGCAAAATAGGAATGGTGATTGAAGTTCTGTTTATATTCATGATTTCTCATTCAATAATGAAGGAGGCTCAAGAGAAGTTGATTATTAATGTAATAATAAAAAAAAAGAGTGTAAGACAAATAAGAATTTGAGTTGTAATGTAAACCATGGTAGAAATCACATGGTGAATCAATGGTGCCACAAACCATTATTTTAAAGTTAAACTATATCTACAGATTGGGCATTAATAATGCCTTGTTTTGGGCCGAAACCAAACTTTTTCAATCTAGAAATTTATGGATGATCATCAGCGTATAGTCTTAATAGTAAACAGAAAATATATCTTTGAATTAAGCAGATTCCGATTTCAAATATAATATAGCCTATTTGAATTCTAAATAAAACAATCAGGCCAATGAGCCTTGAAAATATAGATGCTGCACAATATGTTCCAATTAAAGTGAGGACAATATGCCCGGCTCTTATATTGGCGGCTAGTCGGAAAGAAAGCGTTAAAGGGCGGACGGAGATGCTAATAGTTTCAATTAATACTAAAAATGGATTTAGTCAATGTGGGGCTCCGCCTGGGAGTAATCTTGCGATTCATCTAGTAGTATTGAATGCAATTGCTGAAAGAATGAGGGCAAGTCATAAAGGTATTCCGAATCTTAAGGTAAATAAAAGATGTCTTGAATAGCTAAATACAGCGGGTAATAGCCCGATTAAGTTAATATTAATAATAATAATAAATAAGCTAACAATTACAATATTAAATCCTTTTAAATGAAGACCTCGTGTGCGGGTTCCTTGATCATTTATAATTTTGGTCACAGAGTTTATTAGAATTATTAAATTTGAGGGTGTTGATCATAAAGATAGGGAAAACAATATAATAGAGGCGCTAACTATTGTTCAGAATAGAAGCGGTGAAGTAAAGTTGTTGATAAGGTTAATTCCGGGGTCAAAAGACGAAAAAATATCTAATATCATCAAGACTTGATGAGGCATCATTTAAGGCTTTGAAGGCCTTTAGTTTATTTAACTTAAAGTCTTATTATTTAGTGATGTTGTCTCATAGTTGAGCTGATAACGGGATTGCTAGGTGTAGAATGAAATATAATGTGGTAAAAATCTGTCCTAGGAATTCGTAAGGGTATTCTACAGGGCGACCACCAATTCAGGTTAACAAGATGGTGTCGGCTGCTAATAGCCAAAATATAAATTGACCTGCGGGGTAAAATGCAAGACCTCGGGCTTTATGGTGTGCAATTAGTGGGAGTACAAATAACACTAAAATGGCGGCAAATATAGCAACTACACCTCCTAATTTATTAGGAATTGAACGTAGAATGGCATAAGCTCACAAGAAGTATCATTCGGGCTTAATGTGAATGGGGGTGACTAAAGGGTTGGCAGGAATAAAGTTTTCCGCGTCGCCTAAGATGTTGGGGAAGAATAATGCAACGAATGTAAGTGATATGAGAAGTACTGTGAATCCAACAATATCTTTGAATGTGTAGTATATGTGGAATGGAACTATGTTTATAGATGACTTAATTCCTAAGGGGTTGTTTGACCCTGTTTGATGGAGGAATAGTAAATGAAGCATTGATAGGGCTGCTACAATAAAGGGAAGAAGAAAATGAAGCGCAAAGAATCGATTGAGGGTAGCATTATCAACAGCAAAGCCTCCCCATACTCATTCTACTAGTATTGGTCCAATATAAGGGATAGCTGATAAAAGGTTTGTAATTACTGTAGCTCCTCAAAATCTTATTTGACCTCACGGGAGGACATACCCTACAAATGCTGTCGCTATAACTAATACTACTAAAATAACACCAATATTTCATGTTTCGATATATATGTAAGATCCATAGTATATTCCTCGTGCGATGTGGAGGTAAATACAAATAAAAAATCATGAGGCTCCATTTGCATGAATATAACGGAGAATTCAACCGTAATTTACGTCTCGTATAATATGGGCGACTGAAGAAAATGCAAGATCTGTGTGTGGGGAGTAATGTATGGATAAAATTAAGCCTGTGATAATTTGAACAACTAAACATACTCCTAATATGGAGCCAAAGTTTCATCAAATAGATAGATTGGCAGGAGCAGGAAGGTCTACAAGGGCATTGTTAGCAATTTTAATACCTGGGTGAGATTTTCGAATAGGGCTGAACATATATGAAGGGGCGTAATGGGCCTTCATCGGCGCGGGATGTTTTAACAACTATAATAAGTGCGAGGAATAGAATTAAGGCTATTAGAATTGGAAGAATAAGGTTGGTGACAGAGTAGATTTGACTGATATTAGGCGAGTGAGGTAGTCAGTTTATGGAAGAGAAGGATCATATAATAAAAATAATGGAAATAAGAAAAGAGGGGATTAAAATTCATCTTCAGCTAGTAATAAATTGGTTGGGCTGGAGTGCGGCAAAGTAGGCAAACATAACAAGTATCCCACCAACATAAATAATAAATGTAATAAGCCCAAATCAGCCTGTAGACATTAGTCTAAGGGCCGCAGCTACAGAGAGGGCGACCAATAATACTAAAACACCGAGGTTAATGGGGGATACAGCAGAAAGGCAGGAAATAAATAAAGTAACAATAATTCTGTTAATTATTAATAATGTCATTGGACGTCCTTATAATAAGAGGGGGTCTTCTTTAGACTTCAAAGGTCTACGTGCAGTTTACACTATATTATAATGAACCTCATCAATAGATGCATAAATATAAGAAAATTCATACGACATCTACAAAATGTCAGTATCAAGCTGCTGCTTCAAATCCAAAATGATGGGTAGTGCTAAAATGATGAAGAGTAACACGTACAAGGCATACTAATAAAAAAGTTCTCCCAATAATTACGTGAAGGCCATGGAATCCAGTTGCCACAAAAAATGTAGATCCGTAAACTCTGTCAGCAATGGTGAATGGGGCTTCAATATATTCTTCTAATTGTAAGAGGGTAAAGTACCCCCCTAATAGTACTGTTATTGCTAGTGCTTGAATGGTTTGAGGTCGAGAGCCTTCTATTAGACTATGGTGAGCTCATGTGACTGTGACTCCTGAGGCAAGAAGAACTGCTGTATTAAGAAGAGGAACACTGAAAGGATTAATTGGGGTGACACCAGTAGGAGGCCATCTGCAGCCTAATTCTGGAGTAGGAGCAAGTCTGCTGTGGAAGAATGCTCAAAAGAATGCGAAGAAAAATAAAACTTCTGATGCAATAAATAGGATTATTCCTCATCGAAGGCCTTTGGTGACATAAGAAGTATGATGACCTAAAAAAACACCTTCACGGATGACATCTCGTCATCATTGAACTATAGTTAGGCCAATAATAATAAGCCCTAGAAGTATACATGTTACTCCGTGGCCGTGGAATCATGCGGTTAAGCCGATAGTTAACGAAAATGCTCCTAATGACCCTGTAATAGGTCAAGGACTAAACTCTACAAGATGGAATGGTTGACGTACCATAGCAAGTAATATATGAATTAACAAGCCAGAATTCGCTGAATAATCAATTTATGCTTGACAAGCATAGGTTATAAATTAACTAGAATTCTGTGATAAAAGGGGGGAATCCATTTTCGGGGTATGAGCCCAATAGCTTGTGTTTAGCTTATTTTATCATCAATGTCAGGAGGGAGAAAACGTAGAAGAAAGAGATTTGTTGCTTAATATAGGAAATCGAGGTGTAAATTGTCATCATAAAATAATTATTAAGCTTGATAAAATTAAGATTATAAGAAGGGGGGTAAACAGTCAGTTTATGGGAGAGAGATGGGGCATTCATGTAGTAGTGAAAAATGAGTGTAAAGCAAAAGTTTACAGAGAATACATGAAACGGGCAGGGATAAGCTTATATTAAAGGGAAAATTTCCGTTATCGGTTTTACAGACCGGCGCTTCTTAAGCTCAGCCACTTTAACGACTTAGATAGAAATATTGGTTGAGTGGGAAAAAAGGACGGACTATGCTTGTTCATTTTAATAAAATAATGATTAAAAGTGATACAAAAGTTATTATAGTTGAAGTTTTTATTTGTAGTGATTAATAGAAATATTTAAATGACGCGATAAGCAGTATTTTAGGAAAAATCATGGAAATTAAGGGTTGTGGGAAACCTTCATAGGGGTTGTTTTAGACAAACAAAAAATAGTGGTTTAGCAAGGGTTTATTCGAAAATTAGATTAAGTTTTCTTAAAAAATTGGAAGAAAAGAAGGGTCTAATTCGTCCAATCTTTCGATTTGGCTTGAAATCTAGCAAAAATTAAGAAAACTTGTAAAAAAGAACAATTTATAAGTTAAATACTAAATAAAAATTTAGTGATTATGGGGATATAAGAATATAATAAATTCAGGAATTAGGTAGAAATCAAAGAAAATTTTTTGAAAAAAAACAGAGCTGTAAATCTTCGTTAAAAACTAAATATTTACGATTTTGAAAATGAGGCGCTTTTGACGGATTGACCTAATATTTAAGGAAAATTTTTTTAAGAAACAAAATACAATATGAATAATTTGAGGTAAATTTGTTATTTTAATGGGGGTTAAAGATAAAAAAATCGACAATTTACCGAAATTTTCGACGGTGAAAAAAAATTTCGGACGAACCCCCCTTTCGTAAGAGGCATCTATCAAAAAGAGGTCTCTTATATATATAAATATTTTTATATATATTAAAACAATAAATATATTCCCCTTGGGTTTATTACTTATGCCGGCGCCGACCACGGCGAGGGTCGCCAGTCTATGAGCGACACCCTTAACCGAATGGTTGTATGCGCCGGGGCATTAATAGTTAAAATTAAAACAACACCCCACAGATAAGTGTATTATTATACGGGTATAAAATAATAATTTTTTTATAAGTTTCAAAAGAAATATTACATAATATATATAATTTGGAACATATCAATAATTATATGTAAAAATTTTAATATATATTATTATTAGTAATAAAGTTATATCAGAATGAGAAATAGTAAGTATTTATATATTTCATATATTATATATATTATATATATATATATATATACAATGATAAACAATAAAACAATAAATATTAAAGATTAATAAAAAATATTACGTTTAGGACTTTTTAAGCTTTCTGCTTGGAAGGCAGATGTACTATTTATACTAACGTAATGGGGGGGGGAATTAAGTAGTTGTGATGGAATAACTGGTTTTATAAGTGAAGTTTATAGGTTTGTATAATTAAACGATTACTCATTCTCGAATGAGTTAACTCATTTAATAAACCTGTTTGTATCTACGGATTCTACTGCAATTGGTATAAATCTGTGGTTAGCTCCGCAGATTTCTGAACACTGACCGTAAAAGATTCCTGGGCGTCGTAGGATAAATCTTAGTTGGTTAAGACGACCTGGGATGGCGTCTGCTTTTACCCCTAGGGCAGGGACGGTTCATGAGTGAATGACGTCTGCGGCGGACACGAGTAATCGAACTTCAATATTCATAGGTAGAACAATACGATTATCAACTTCAAGTAACCGGAATTGCCCTTCTTCAAGATCTGGAGTGTTAACTATATATGAATCAAATTCAATATTACAGAAGTCAGTGTATTCGTAACTTCAATATCATTGGTGACCGATGGCTTTGACAGTAACTCCTGGTTCAACAATTTCGTCAGTTAAATAAAGTAATTGAAGTGACGGGAGAGCTAGAAATAGAAGAATAAAAGCAGGTAAAATAGTTCAAATAGCTTCTACTGCTTGAGCTTCATAAATGTTACGGCAGGTGTATTTATTGACCATAAGAGAAATTATAGCGTAGGAAACAAACGTTAGAACTATAATGATTACTAATATTGCATGGTCGTGGAATGCGATCAGCATAGTTATAATGGGAGTTGCAGCGTCTTGGAATGAGAGTTGTCTTCAGTGAGACATCTAAGTGGGCTAAATAAAGCAGGGGTTTATGTAACAGATAAATGCCTAGATTGGCTTCCACTTAAAGGAGTAGTGATGATAATAGTTTCTGGGGAATTATGGAAATCTAAGGGTAAAAGATCTTGTCATTCAAGAGATGATGCTTGATGACTGGCACAAATAGTACTACGTTGTCTTGTTAGAGCTTCTCATACAATGAAAATAAATAATAATAAAGCGACGAAAGAAACTATTGACCCTATTGAAGAGATGACATTTCATTTTATCATTGCATCTGGGTAGTCTGAATATCGTCGGGGCATTCCTCTGAGACCTAAGAAGTGTTGAGGAAAAAATGTAGCGTTAACACCGATAAATATAATTATAAAATGGGTTTTGGCTCAGCGGGCATGAAGAGTTAAACCTGTGAATAAAGGGAATCAGTGTGCAAATCCACCAAAGATCGCGAATACAGCTCCTATTGATAGAACATAATGGAAATGGGCTACAACATAGTAGGTATCATGAAGAATAATGTCAATAGACGAATTAGCAAGAACAATTCCTGTTAAGCCTCCTGTTGTAAATAGGAAGATAAATCCTAACGCTCATAATATTGGGGCTTCGTATTTTACTCGTCTTCCATAAATAGTGGCGAGTCATCTAAATACTTTAATTCCTGTAGGGACAGCAATAATCATAGTGGCGGCAGTAAAATAGGCGCGTGTGTCAACGTCTATACCTACAGTAAACATGTGATGAGCTCATACAATAAATCCTAAAATTCCAATTCCGAGTATAGCGTAAATCATTCCTAGAGTGCCGAAGGCTTCTATTTTATTTGAGTAGTGAGTTACAATGTGAGAAACTATCCCAAATCCTGGAAGAATTAAAATGTAAACTTCGGGGTGACCAAAGAACCAGAATAAATGTTGGTATAGTTTCTCACATTGTAAATCATTCCTAGAGTGCCGAAGGCTTCTATTTATTTGAGTAGTGAGTAGGAGTATTGTAATAGCTCCTGCTAAGACTGGAAGTCTTAAGAGAAGAAGGATAGCAGTTACTATAACTGATCAAACAAATAGTGGGACACGTTCTAAACGTAGGCCTTTAGATCGCATATTAATCACAGTAGTAATAAAGTTAAGTGCTCCTATAATTGAAGATACACCTGCTAAATGAAGGGAAAAAATAGCTAAATCTACTGAGGGGCCAGCATGGGCAATATTACTGGCTAAGGGGGGATAAACGGTTCATCCAGTTCCAACTCCCTTTTCTACAGCGGCGCTGGATAGAAGAAGAGTTAATGAAGGGGGTAATAATCAGAATCTTATATTATTAAGGCGGGGGAATGCCATATCAGGTGCACCTAATATTAAGGGAACTAGTCAATTGCCAAATCCTCCGATTATAACTGGTATTACAAGGAAGAAAATTATTAGGAATGCGTGGGCTGTAACAATAGTATTATAAAGTTGATCACTGCCAAGAAGAGCTCCTGGTTGCCCGAGTTCAGCACGAATTAATAGTCTTATAGATGTGCCTAAAAGGCCAGATCATATACCGAAAATAAAGTACAGGGTACCAATGTCTTTGTGATTAGTAGAGAAAAATCAGCGCAT